TAATAATAATATTAATTATTTAATTTTTAAATTAAATATAAAAAAATTTCTTATTTATTAATAATTATTTAACTAAATATTAGTAAGAATTAGAGAAAAGAATATATAAAATTTAATAATTTCTAATAAATATTTTATTATATAAAAAAAAAAAAAAAAATCTATATGAAAAAATTATATATATAAATAAATTTTTATAGTTTTATTATTTTAATTTAAATTTAATTTACATATAAATTATAGTATTAGTTTTTAATTTATTTTAATAATTATTAAATTTATTGGTAGTAATTAATATTAAAAATTTAAGAAATTAAGATTTAGTAATATTTATAAATTATTAACAAATTTTGTGCCAGCAGTTGCGGTTAAACAAAAAATGATTTAAAATTTTTCAATATAATAATAAATATTTTATTTAAGAAAAAAAAATAATTAAATATTAAGTGAAATTTTATTTAATTAGAAATTTTTATTAAAAATATGATTTAATAAATTTTTTTTAAAAAACTAGGATTAGATACCCTATTATTAAAAATTAAAGATATAATATTAAAATAGTATATAATTATTTATAAAAACTTAAATAATTTGGCGGTATTTTAGTTCATTTAGAGGAATCTGTTTAGTAATTGATAATCCACGAATAAATTTACTTAATTTAAAATTTTGTATATCGTTGTAAAAAAAATATTTTTAAATAATATTAATATTTTAAAATTATAATAAAAAATTAATTCAGATCAAGATGCAGATAATAATTAAGTTAAAAATGGATTACAATAAAAAAAATTAAATGAATAATAATTTGAAAAATATATTTGAAGGTGGATTTAAATGTAATTTTATTTAATTTAATAAAATGATTAAAAATTAAAATATGTACATATTGCCCGTCGCTTTCATTTAAAAATTGAAATAAGTCGTAACAAAGTAGGGATACTGGAAAGTGTTCCTAGAAATAACAAATTAGAGCTTGATAAAGTATTTCATTTACATTGAAAAGAAATTATATTATAATTAATTTGAAGGGGGAAAATTAATAAAATTATAAATAATAAAAAAATTTTTAATAAAAATATTTAAATGGGGGTTAAAGTATTTTTAAAGAAAAAATAAAAAAAATTTATAGTTAAATAGTAGTGTGAAGGAATTTTGAAATAGTTGAAAATAAAATTATTTATAAGTAGATTTAATTTATTGTATCTTGTGTATCAGAGTTTATAAAAAAAAATTTATAGGTAAAAATTTCTCGAATTTTAAAGGGCTAATTAATTAAAAAATTTAATGTGGGATAATTATTTTAAATAATTAATTAGAAATGAAATGTTATTCGTTTTAAAATATATCTAGTTTTTTTAGAAATAAATTTAATTTAAAATATTATTTTATTATATTTTAATTAATAAAAATTTAAAAAATAATATTTAATATTTTAAGGGATAAGCTTTAAAATAATTTAATAAATAAGAAAAATTTAAGAAAAAATTTAATTTTTTATGAAAAAATAATTTTAAATTAATTAAATTTAAATATAATGATAAAATTAGTATATTGTATAATTAATAAAAATTAAAATAAAATAAATGAAATATTATAATAAGGAATTCGGCAAATTTTAATATTCACTTGTTTAACAAAAACATGTCTTTTTGAGAATAATATAAAGTCTAGTCTGCCCACTGATATAATATTAAAGGGCTGCAGTATTTTGACTGTACAAAGGTAGCATAATCATTTGTCTTTTAATTGAAGACTAGTATGAAGGATTGGATGAAATATTAACTGTCTCATTTTAATTTGTAAAATTTAATTTTTTAGTTAAAAAGCTAAAATAAATTTAAAAGACGAGAAGACCCTATAGAGTTTAATAATTAAAATAATAATAATTAAATATAAATATAAAAATTAAAATTAATTTAATTATTTTGTTGGGGTGACAGAAAAATTAAATTAACTTTTTTTAATTGATATTACATAAATAAGTGAGAAAATGATCCATTAATAATGATTAAAAGAAAAAATTACCTTAGGGATAACAGCGTAATTTTTTTTTTTAGGTCAAATAAGAAAAAAAGTTTGCGACCTCGATGTTGGATTAAGATAAAATTTAAATGCAAAAGTTTAAAAGTTTTGATCTGTTCGATCATTAAAATCTTACATGATCTGAGTTCAAACCGGTGAAAGCCAGGTTGGTTTCTATCTTTAGAAAAATATAATATTTTAGTACGAAAGGATCAAATATTAAAAATATTTTTATAAAAATGAATATTAATAAACATATGTATATATATATATATATACTATTTTGGCAGAAAAAATGTAATGATTTTAGAAGTCATAAATATATATGATATAATATATATATAGTAAATGATAATAAATGATATTAAAATATTTATTATAAGAATATTAATTATAATTATTGGGGTATTAGTAGGAGTAGCTTTTTTAACATTATTAGAACGTAAAGTTTTAGGTTATATTCAGATTCGTAAAGGTCCAAATAAAGTAGGATTTTTAGGAATTTTACAGCCTTTTTCTGATGCTATTAAATTATTTACTAAGGAACAGATTTTTCCTAATTGTTCAAATTATATAGTTTATTATTTTTCTCCTGTAGTAAGATTTATTATTTCTTTAATAATTTGAATATTAATACCTTATTATTTTAATATAATTAGATTTAATTTAGGATTTTTATTTTTTTTATGTTGTATAAGATTAGGAGTTTATACAGTTATAATTGCAGGTTGATCTTCTAATTCAAAATATACTTTATTGGGGGGATTACGAGCTGTAGCTCAAACTATTTCTTATGAAGTTAGATTATCTTTGATTATATTATCAAGAATTATATTAATTATAGATTTTAATTTATTAAAATTTTTAAATTATCAGGAAATAATTTGATTTTTATTTATAATAATTCCTTTAAGAATATGTATATTATCTTCTATAATAGCAGAAACTAATCGTACTCCTTTTGATTTTGCGGAAGGTGAAAGAGAGTTAGTAAGAGGATTTAATTTAGAATATAGAAGAGGAGGATTTGCTTTAATTTTTTTATCTGAATATTCAAGAATTTTATTTATAAGAATATTATTTGTTCTAATTTATATAGGAGGATATAGATTAAAGTTGATATTTTATTTAAAAATATTATTTATTTCTTTTATATTTGTTTGGGTTCGAGGAACTTTACCTCGTTATCGATATGATAAGTTAATATATATATGTTGAAAGAATTATTTACCTGTATCTTTAAATTTTTTATTATTTTTTATTGGGTTAAAAATTTTTTTATTATAAATAATTTTTTTAGTATAAAATTAATAGAATATATATATATTCTTTCTTAAGTTTTCAAAACAAATGCTTTACAAGCTCATTAATTAGTTAATTAAAAATTAAATTATCTCAATATTTTCTAATTAAAGGGTTAATAATATAATATATAAAATAAATTATTGATAAAATTTGACCTGTTAAAATATAAGGGTCTTCAACTGGTTGAGTTCCAATTCAAGTTAAAAGGATAATAGATGATACTATAATTCAAAATAAAATTTGATTAAGAGGATAAAATTGAATACCTTGGATTATTTTATTGAAAGTAAAAGGTAAAATAGATAAAATAAGAATAGATATAATTAGAGCGATTACTCCTCCTAATTTATTAGGGATAGATCGTAAAATAGCATAAGCAAATAAAAAATATCATTCAGGTTGAATATGAATTGGTGTAACAAGAGGATTTGCTGGAATAAAATTATCTGGATCTCCTAAAAAATAAGGATTTGTTAAAATTAAAATAGTTAAAATGGAAATTAAAATAATAAATCCAATTAAATCTTTAAAGGTAAAAAAAGGATGGAAAGGAATTTTATCATAATTTCTATTTAAACCTAAAGGATTATTAGAACCTGTTTGATGTAAAAATAATAAATGAATTATTGTTAATATAAGAATAATAAAAGGTAATAGAAAATGAAATGAATAGAATCGAGTTAGTGTGGCATTGTCAATAGCAAATCCTCCTCAAATTCAATTTACTAATGTTGTTCCTAAATAAGGAATTGCTGAGAGTAAATTAGTAATAACTGTAGCTCCTCAAAAAGATATTTGTCCTCATGGGAGAACATAACCTATAAATGCTGTTGCTATAATTATAAATAAAATTATAATACCAATTATTCATGTATAAAAAAAATTAAAAGATTCGTAGTAAATTCCTCGTCCAATATGAATATAAATACAAATAAAGAATAAAGATGCTCCATTAGCATGTAAAGTACGAATTAATCATCCATAATTAACATTTCGGCAAATATAATTAACTCTATAAAATGCTAATTCAATATTAGCTGTATAATATAATGATAGAAATAATCCAGAGATAATTTGAATAAATAAACATAAAGCTAATAAAGAGCCAAAATTTCATCAAGAAGAAATATTAGAAGGAGTTGGTAAATCAATTAATGAATTGTTAATAATTTTAATTATTGGATTATATTTGCGAATTAAAAAAAAATTATTTATCATTAGTATTTATAAAAATTTAAAATAAAATTAAAAAATAAATGATCGAAGAGGTCCATAAAAAATATTAGTAATTTTTACTACTGCAATTAAGGTAATAAATAAATAAATAATTATTATAATTATTATAAAATAAATTTGATTATTATATAATTTAGAAATATTAATTTTGTTTTCATTATTAAAGAAAATAAAATAGTTGAAAAAATTATTTATATCATTATTAAAATTAAAATTTAATCAGTTTAAATTATATATAAATAAAATTATACTAATAAAAATAATTAAAAAAGATAAAATAATAGAATTTTTTAAAATAAAATTAAAATTAAATAATTCATTAGAAGCAACTCTTGAAACATAAATAAAAAGAACTAATAGACCTCCTATAAAAACTAAAAATAAAATATAAGAAAATCAATAAGTATAATTGATTAATCCTAAAATAATACATGTTAAAAGAGTTTGAATAAGAATTATGAAACCTATTGAAATAGGATGATTTAAAAAAAATATAATAAAAGAAAATAACATTAAGGAAAATGAAATAAATAATTTAATTATTTCAAAGAATATTTTAATAAAAATAATAATTTTGGAGATTATAGATAAAGAAATTCTTTTTCTTTGAAGTTTTTAAAATAAAAATTTAATTTTGATTTACAAGACCAACGTTTTTTTTTAAACTATAAAAACTAATGATAGTTTTAAATTCAATATTTGTAATATTAATTATATATTTATTTGGTAATATTATTTTTATTTCTAAACATAAACATTTATTAATTGTTTTATTAAGATTAGAATATATTGTTTTAAGAATTTTTTTTTTTTTTATAATTTTATTTAATTATATTGAATATGAGATATATATATTAATAGTTTTTTTATTATTTTCAGTTTGTGAAGGAGCTTTAGGTTTATCAATTTTAGTATCTATAATTCGAACTCATGGGAATGATTATTTTCAAAGATTTAATTTATTATAAATGATAAAGTTTTTATTTATGATATTATTTATAATTCCATTATGTTTTTTAAAAAATATATTTTGAATGGTTCAGATAATATTAATATTACTAATATTAATATTTATAAATTTATCAATTAGAATTAATACATTTAGAAATTTAGGTTATATAATAAGATGTGATTTTATTTCTTATGGATTAATTTTATTAAGAATTTGAATTAGAATATTAATATTAATATCAAGAGAAAATTTAAATAATAATATATTTTATATAAATTTTTTTTTATTTAATGTTTTATTATTATTAATAATATTATATATAGTTTTTAGAGTAATAAATTTATTTATATTTTATTTTTTTTTTGAAAGAAGATTAATTCCTACTCTATTATTAATTATTGGTTGAGGATATCAACCAGAACGAATTCAAGCTGGTATATATTTATTAATATATACATTATTTGTTTCTTTACCTATATTAATAGGAATTTTTTTTATTTTTTTAAATTTAAATAATTTAATTATGTATTTTTTTAAATTTTTTAATATAAATTATTTTTTATTATATTTATCTATAATTATAGCTTTTTTAGTAAAAATACCTATATATTTTGTTCATTTATGACTTCCTAAGGCTCATGTTGAAGCTCCAATTTCAGGTTCAATGATTTTAGCGGGAATTATATTAAAATTAGGAGGTTATGGATTATTACGAATTATAATTCTTTTTCAAAAATTAGGAATAAAATTTAATTTTATTTGAGTAGTTATTAGATTAATAGGGGGATTATTTATTAGATTAAATTGTTTTTGTCAAGTTGATATAAAATCTTTAATTGCTTATTCATCAGTAGCTCATATAAGTTTAGTTATTTGTGGAATTATATCTATAAGTTATTGAGGATTTTTAGGTTCTTATGTTATAATAATTGGTCATGGATTATGTTCTTCAGGAATATTTTGTTTAGTTAATATTAATTATGAACGTATTTTTAGACGAAGATTATTTATTAATAAAGGTATAATTAATTTCATACCTTCAATAAGATTATGATGATTTTTATTAATATCTTCTAATATAGCAGCTCCTCCTTCTATAAATTTATTAGGAGAGATTAGATTAATTAATAGAATAGTTAGATGATCGTGAATAACAATATTTACATTAATTTTAATTTCTTTTTTTAGAATAGGATATAGATTATATTTATATTCTTATACTCAACATGGAAAATATAATATAAGAATTTATAGATTTTATACTGGAGTTTCACGTGAATATTTATTATTAATATTACATTGAGTTCCTTTAAATTTAATAATTATTAAAATTGATTATTTTTTTATTTGATTTTATTTAAATAATTTAAAAAAAATATTGATTTGTGGTATCAAAAATATGAGTTTCATTTTAAATTATTAAAAAAATATATTCAATTTGTTTTATAATTTTTTTTTTTTTTTTTTTTTTTAGATTAATTATATATATATTTATGATATATTTTATTATGGAAAATATAGTTATTTTTTTAGAGTGAGAGATTATTAATTTTAATTCAATAAGAATTGTTATATCTATTTTATTAGATTGAATATCACTGTTATTTTTAATATTTGTAATATTAATTTCTTCATCAGTAATTTATTATAGAGAAAGATATATACATTCTGAATTGAATTTAAATCGTTTTATTATATTAGTAATATTATTTGTATTTTCAATAATTTTATTAATTATTAGACCTAATATAATTAGAATTTTTTTAGGATGAGATGGATTAGGTTTAGTTTCTTATTGTTTAGTAATTTATTATCAAAATATAAAATCTTATAATGCTGGAATATTAACTGCTTTAATAAATCGGGTAGGAGATGTAATAATTTTAATAATTATTGCTTGAATAATAAATTATGGAAGATGAAATTATATTTTTTATATAAATTTTATGAAAAATGATTTTGAAATAATAATTGTAGGAGGTTTATTAATTGTTGCAGCTATAACAAAAAGAGCTCAAATTCCTTTTAGATCATGATTGCCAGCAGCAATAGCAGCTCCAACACCAGTTTCTGCTTTAGTTCATTCATCAACTTTAGTAACGGCTGGGGTATATTTATTAATTCGTTTTAATTTATTATTAATAGATATAATATTTTTAAAGATATTATTAGTATTATCTAGATTAACTATGTTTATAGCTGGAATTTCAGCTAATTATGAATTTGATTTAAAAAAGATTATTGCTTTATCTACTTTAAGACAGTTAGGTTTAATAATAAGAATTTTAAGAATAGGTTTACCTGATTTAGCTTTTTTTCATTTATTAACTCATGCTATATTTAAAGCTTTATTGTTTATATGTGCAGGTGTAATTATTCATATAATGAATGATATTCAAGATATTCGTTATATGGGAGGTTTAGTTTATTATATTCCTTTAACTTCTTTATGTTTAAATATTTCGAATTTAGCATTATGTGGAATACCTTTTTTGGCAGGATTTTATTCAAAGGATTTAATTTTAGATGTATTTAGAATGAGAAATTTAAATATATTTATTTTTTTTTTATATTATATTTCAATTGGATTAACTGTATTTTATACAATTCGATTATTATTTTATTTAATAATTAATGATTTTAATTTAATAGTGATTTATAATTTATATGAAGAAGATTATATTATATTAAAAAGAATATTTATATTATTATTTATAAGATTAGTTGTAGGTAGATCTTTAAGTTGATTAATTTTTAAATATCCTTATATAATTTTTTTACCTTATAATATAAAAATAATAGTGATTTATGTAAGAATAATAGGATTTTTTATAGGTTATTTAGTAAGAGAAATAAAAATTTATTCTGTTAATAAGTTTTTATTAACTTATAATTTAAGAAATTTTTTATGTTTAATATGATTTATACCAAGATTATCAACTTATGGATTAAATTATTATTTTTTAAATTTAGGTCAAGGTATTACAAAAAATATTGATATAGGATGAAGAGAAATTTATAGAGGTTATGGAATATATAATATTTTAAAAAAATATTCTATTTTATATAATTTTTTTCAAATTAATAATTTTAAGGTTTATTTATTTAGATTTATTTTATGAATATTATTAATATATTTTATATTAATATAATAAAATTTAAATAGCTTATAAATATAGAGCATAATATTGAAGATATTAAGGAAATTAAATAATTTTTAAATATTTATAAAAAAGAATTATTTTATTTTTACAATGAAAATGTAATGTTTTTATAAACTATATAAACTATATAAACTATATGAAAGAAATATTAATGATTATTATTCACTAATTATTAAGTTAGCAGCTTAATTAAATATATTTCTTAATTGGAATTTATATTCATTAATATCATTAACAGTGATATACCTCTATTTTGGTTTCAATTAATAAATAAGGAGTTATAACTCTATCTTTTAAGTCGAAATTAAATGCAATTATGCTTCTTATTTAAGAAAAATTAAAATTTAATATTTTTTGAATGCAAATCAAATGTTTTTTTTTTAAACTATAATCCTATTTTACTCAGTTAAGTATATTTTGGTTTCATTCATGATATAAACCAATTAATAAAATAATTAAAAAAAAAAATCTAATTTTTATTATGGTTAAGAAATTTACTAAATAAAATGAATAAATTAAGGGGAAAATTAAAGCAATTTCAATATCAAAAATTAAAAAAATTACTGTAATTAAAAAAAAATGTAATGAAAAAGGAATTCGAGTTGAAGATTTAGGGTCAAAACCACATTCAAAAGGAGAATTTTTTTCTCGATCTAGAAATGATTTTTTTGAAATTATTAATGATAATAATATTAAAATATTGGAAATTAAAATAATTAATAAAGATAAAGATAATAATAAGATAATTATTTATATTAAATTAATTAAACTTTTTGATTGGAAATCAAATATACTAAATATATTATATAAATAGATTAATTTCCTCATCAGTAAATAGAAATATATAAAAATAATCATACTACATCAACAAAGTGTCAGTATCATGTTGCTGCTTCAAATCCAAAATGATGATTTATAGAAAAATGATGATTTAAATGACGAATTAAGCAAATAGAAAGAAAAATTGTTCCAATAATTACATGTAAACCATGAAATCCAGTAGCTATAAAGAAAATTGATCCATAAATACTGTCAGCGATGGAAAATGAAGCTTCGAAATATTCATAAGCTTGAAGAATTGAAAAATAAATTCCTAAAATAATAGTTAAAGATAATCCTTGAGTTATTTGATAAAAATTATTTTCTATAATAGCATGATGAGCTCATGTAATAGTAATACCTGAGGAAATTAAAATAATAGTATTTAAAAGAGGAATTTGAAAAGGATTAAATGGGATAATTCTATAAGGTGGTCATATAATTCCGATTTCAATATTAGGGGAAAGACTTCTATGAAAAAAAGCTCAAAAGAAAGAAACAAAAAAGAATACTTCAGAAATAATAAAAAGAATTATTCCTCATCGTAAACCTTTGGAAACTAAAATAGTATGTTTACCTTGAAATGTACTTTCACGACAAATATCTCGTCATCATTGATATACAGATAATAAAATAATTAAATATCCTAGAATTATTAAATTTATATTATATTTATGGAATCATTTAATTATACCAACTAATAAAGTTATTATTCCAATAGATCTTGTTAATGGTCAAGGACTAAAATCTACTAAATGAAATGGATGATTATTATTATTAAAGTTCATTAGTTTGTTTCTCTAGAGTATAAAGTTCTTAGAACAGAAATTACATAAGATTGAATAATTGCAACTGCTGATTCAAGAATTAAAAGTAAAATTTGAATAAAAATTAAAAAAAATAGAAGATAAATTGGTATAATAGTTCCATTATTTCTTAATAAAGTTAATAATAAATGTCCTGCAATTATATTAGCTGTAAGACGAACTGCTAAAGTTCCTGGACGAATAATATTTCTAATAGTTTCAATTAATACTATAAAAGGTATAAGAATATTTGGAGTTCCTTGAGGAATTAAATGAATAAATATATGTTGATAATTATTAATTCATCCATATAATATAAATGATAATCATAAAGATAAGGAAATAGATAAGGAAATAGTTAAATGTCTAGTACTAGTAAAAATATAAGGAAAAAGTCCTAAAAAATTATTAAATAAAATGAATGAAAAAAGAGAGATAAAAATTAAAGTTGAATTATAAAATTTATTACTTCCTAAAAGGATTTTAAATTCATTATGAAGTTTATTTATAATAAAATTTCATAAAATAAAATGACGATTAGGAATAATTCAAAAAGTATAAGGAATAAACATAAATCCAATAAAGGTACTTAATCAATTTAATTGAATAGAAAAAATATTAGTAGAAGGATCAAAAATTGAAAATAAATTAGTTATCATTTTCAGAGAATATTTTTTTTATTATTTTTTTTTTTTATGAAATAAATAATTTTATTATTTAAATAAAAAATATAATAATTTATAATATTAAATAAAATAAAAATTGAAATAAAAAAAAAAAAAGATAGAATTCAATTGATTGGTATTATTTGAGGAATAAAAGAATAATATATGAATATAATAATTTAAATTTGACATATTTATGTTATAGATTAACTAATTCTTTCATTAGAAGTAAATGCTAATTTACTATAAAATGGTTTAAGAGACCAATACTTGCTTTCAGACATCTAATGAAGAATAATTATTAATTCAGGTAATAAAATTTTTTATATTAATTCTTTCAATTACAATAGGTATAAAACTATGATTAGCTCCACAAATTTCTGAACATTGACCAAAAAAAATTCCTGGACGATTAATAAATAAATTACCTTGATTTAATCGTCCAGGGTTAGCATCAATTTTAATTCCTAATGAAGGAATAGTTCATGAATGAATTACATCAGTAGCTGTAATTAATATTCGAATTTGTGTATTAAAAGGTAAAATAATACGATTATCAACGTCTAAAAGACGAAAATTATTTAAATCTTCTTTTTTAAAATTAATTATATAAGAATCAAATTCAACATTATTAAAGTCTGAATATTCATAAGTTCAATATCATTGATGTCCAATAGATTTTAAAGTAATTAAAGGATTATTAAGTTCATCTAATAAATAAAGAAGACGAATTGAAGGAAGAGCAATAAAAATTAAAGTAATAGTTGGGATGATAGTTCAAATTAATTCAATTAATTGTCTTTCTAGAAGAAATCGATTAATATATTTATTAAAAAATAAATTAAGTATAAGATAACTAACTAAAATAGTAATTATAATTAAAATAATTAAAGTATGATCATGAAAAAAAATAATTTGTTCTATTAAAGGGGAGGCTCTATTTTGAAGATTAAAGTTTGATCAGGTTGCCATTTCTAAAAAAAGGATAATCCTTTATAAATGGGATTTAAATCCATTACATTTAATCTGTCATATTAGAAGTTTCTTAAAATAGGAAGTTCATTATATGAATGATCTGAGGGGGGTAAATTTTGAAGTCATTCAATGGAAGAAGATAAATTAAGAGGGAATAAAATAATACGTTGATTAATAAATGATTCTCAAATAATAATTATTAATATTATTATTGATAATAATGAAATATAAGAACCAAAAGAGGAAATAATATTTCAAGAAATAAAATTATCTGGATAATCAGAATAACGACGAGGTATACCTGCTAATCCTAAAAAATGTTGAGGAAAAAAAGTTAAATTAACTCCAATAAATATAGTAATAAATTGAATTTTTAATAAGAAAGGATTTAAAGAAAGACCTGAAAATAAAGGATATCAATGAATAAATCTTCCTATAATAGCAAATACAGCTCCTATAGATAATACATAATGAAAATGGGCAACAACATAATAAGTATCATGAAGATTAATATCAATGGAAGAATTTGCTAAGATAACTCCAGTTAGTCCACCAATAGTAAATAAAAAAACAAATCCTAATCTTCATAAAGTTGAAGGATTATAATTAATTTGACTTCCATAAAAGGTAGCTAATCAACTAAAAATTTTAATACCTGTGGGAACAGCAATAATTATAGTAGCTGATGTAAAATAAGCTCGTGTATCAATATCTATACCTACAGTAAATATATGATGAGCTCAAACAATAAATCCTAAAAGACCAATAGCTATTATAGCATAAATTATTCCTAAACAACCAAAAGTTTCTTTTTTTCCTCTTTCTTGAGAAATAATATGAGAAATTATTCCAAAACCAGGTAGAATTAAAATATAAACTTCTGGATGACCGAAAAATCAAAATAAATGTTGATATAAAATTGGATCTCCTCCTCCTGCTGGGTCAAAAAAAGAAGTATTAAGATTTCGATCAGTTAATAATATAGTAATAGCTCCAGCTAATACTGGTAAAGAAATAAGAAGTAAAACAGCTGTAATACCTACAGCTCAAATAAATAAAGGTATTTGATCAAAAGATAAATTATTAATACGTATATTAATAATTGTAGTAATAAAATTAATAGCTCCTAAAATAGAAGAAATACCAGCTAAATGAAGGGAAAAAATAGCTAAATCTACTGAACTTCCTCTATGGGCAATATTAGAAGATAAAGGAGGATAAACTGTTCATCCTGTTCCTACTCCATTTTCAATGATTCTTCTTGAAATTAAAAGAATTAAAGAAGGGGGAAGAAGTCAAAAACTTATATTATTTATTCGAGGAAAAGCTATATCTGGAGCTCCTAATATTAAAGGAATTAGTCAATTTCCAAATCCTCCAATTATAATAGGTATAACTATAAAAAAAATTATAATAAAAGCATGAGCTGTTACAATAGTATTGTAAATTTGATCATCACCAATTAAAGAACCTGGATTTCCTAATTCAGTACGAATTAATAAACTTAAAGAAGTTCCAATTATACCTGCTCAAATTCCAAAAATAAAATATAATGTTCCAATATCTTTATGATTAGTTGAAAAAAGTCATTTTCGCTAATAAAATGGCTGAATAATAAGCGATAAATTGTAAATTTATTTATGGGAAATGAATCTCTTTTATTAATTTGTAAGTCTTATATTCAATAATGATTTAAAATTGCAAATTTTAAGGGGTAAAATAAAAATTACTAAGGCTTAAAGAATAATTTACTTTTTTTATAATTTTGAAGATTATTAGTTTAATATAACTTAAAACCTTAGAAAAAAAAAAAGGTTCTTAAGATTATACCTGAGATAGAAATTAAATTAAAAAAATTAATTAATAATAGTTGATTATTTTTAATAAAAAATTTAAATCATTTATTTTTTAAATAATTTATTATAATTGAAGAATATATAATTCGAATATAAATAAATATTATAATTAAACTTATTATAATAAAAAAAAAACAAATTATAAAAAAATTATTATAAATTAAAAAATTAATAACAATTCATTTTGGGAAAAATCCTAAAAAAGGTGGAAGACCACTTAAAGATAGAAAGTTAATAAATAAGGAAAATTTAATAAGATAATTTATATTTATAATAAATAATTGATTAATAAAAAATATATTAAATATATTAAATATAAAACAAGTAATTCTAAGAAAAAAAGAATATGAGAAAAAATAGAATAGTCATAAATTATTTCTAATTATTAAAGATATTAAAATTCAACCTAAATTATTAATAGATGAGAAAGTTATAATTTTTCGTAAAGAAGTTTGGTTAAAACTTCCTAAAGTTCCAATAATTACATTAAATAAAGAGATTAATAAGATAAAATTATTGTTTAAATAATATGATAATAAAATTATGGGGGAAATTTTTTGTCATGTTATAAAAATAAAACAATTAAATCAAGATAAACCTTCAATAATATTGGGAAATCAAAAATGGAATGGGGTAGATCCTATTTTTATTAATATTGAAGAATTAATTAAAATAGAAAAAATTGAATTTATTTCAAAATTTTTTATTAAAATTAATTTTAAAAGAATAGTAAATAAGAAATTAATAGAAGCAATAGATTGAATAAGGAAATATTTTAAAGCTGCTTCTGAAGATAAAAGATTTTTAGAATTTGAAATTAGGGGAATAAAACTTAATAAATTAATTTCTAAACCAATTCAACATCCTAATCAAGAATTAGAAGAAATTGAAATTAAAGTTCTAAAAAAAAGAATAAAATAAAAAAATATTTTATTTGAATTAAATTTAAAAAACATTTAAAATAAATAAAATGAATTCAAAATTCATTCATTTATATATATATATATATGTATATTTTAGTGTAAGAGGCACAATAATTTTTGATATTATTAGATATAGTTTAATTCTATAAGATATAATAAAGGTAAAATTTATTTATTTAATTTAAAAATAAATTTTTAATTGGGGTATTTTATTAAAAAAAAAGGATTACTTTATATTTGGGGTATGAACCCAAAAGCTTAATTTAGCTTATTTTTTAA